TAAGTCTGAATTTAGATATTCAGTGGCTAGAATTTTTAAAATTATTTTATTTATTATCTGTCTCTATACTTTAGGCAGAATGCCGGTACCCCTTTTTACTACTAAACTTTTTCAACTTTCCCAAATAGGAAAATCAAAAAAAAGTTTAGTAAAACAAGATGGGACAGATGACGAAGAAAAAGTAAAAAAAAAGAAAGATATTGAAGAATCTTATTTAATTAATATCAATGCAAACGAAAAATTAAAAATTAAAAAATTAAAAAAAAAAGAATCAATATTCAAAAAATATGAAAAATCTTTTTTTATTTTTCTTTTCGATACGAAACGATGGAATCGACCAATTTATTACATAGAAGGGGGTATCAGAAATGAAATGTCACAATATTTTTTTAACATATGCAAAAGTGATGGAAAAGAAAGAATTTCTTTTACATATCTCCCTAGTTTATCTTTTTTTATTGAAATGATAAAAAGAAAGATATCCCTACTTACAGTTGAAAAATTCTCAAATAATAAATTTTCCAATCCTTGGCTTTATACCAACAAACAAAAAGCAAAAAGTTTCAATAATGAATTTATAAATAGAATTGAAGCTCTAGATAAAAATTTTTTTTATTTGAATATGCTTGAAACAAGGGCTCGGTTGTGTAATGACGATCATACAAAAGAATACTTATTAAAAAGATATGATCCTTTACTAAATGGATCATTTCGAAAAAAAACCTACAAAATATTTTTACCTTCAAGCCTAGAAAAAACTCCGTTAGAAAATTTAATAGAAAATTTTGGGATAAACAGAATTCATGGTATCCTTCTTTTGCCACTGGATACTGATTACCAAAAATTTAATATTAAACAGAAAATATCTAGATTTGATAAAAAATCATTATCAACAGAAATTATTGAATTCTTAACTTTAATAAGTAGACTTATTATAAAATTGGGATCTGTTGATCTAAATGAGTATCTCATTTGGAATACTCTTTTTTTATCTAAAGAAGGAAGAAAAATACAAAAAAATATTAAAAATTTAGTTACTCAAATTGAAAATAATATTAATGATCAAAAAATTATCAAAAAATCTACTAAAATAAAAGAAATCCGTAAAGAAGTCCTTCGGTGGTCATATAAATTAAAAGAAGAATTCGAAGATATATTAAGCCACTTGTATATCCCCAAAGAACCAGGCGAGTTTGAAATTCTTTCATCCGAATACAAATCCACATTAATGTGGAGTACTAACAAATTAGATAATACAAATCTTAAAGATAAAGATCCTAACGATCCATCACAAATAGAAAATCATTATATATTGCGCTATGGAATTGAATCCGACTTTCAACGACATTATATCGTGGGTTCCGTGCGGGCTCAAAGACGTAAAGTAGCATTTTTTAAATTGTTTCAAACAAAAGTGCATTCCCCTCTTTTTTTGGATAGACTAAAAACCTTTTTGTATAGAATAAAAAGGATTTTTTATTTAATTAAAAATGATATATCATTTTTAATTAAATTAATTTTTAGAATTATAAGGGTAGGTAATAAAGAAAAATTTAAAAGCTTAGCTTATATAGAGAAGCAAACAAAAAAAACAAAAAAAGAAGCAAAACAAAACAAATGGGAACAAGAGGAGATCGAACGACTAAGAATAGCAGCTAATTGGGAGATGATTCCAAATGGGATGGAAATTAGAGGTTTATTATTATTATTTCAATCGTTTTTTAGAAAAAGGATTCTACTCCCTTTATTAATAATTGTGAAAAATATTGGACGTATACTTTTATTTCAACCTTCTGAATGGTATGAGGATTTCAAAGAATTGGATAAAGAAATATATGTTAACTGTACTTATGAAGGCATTCCATTATCTGAAAAAGACTTTCCAGAAGATTGGTTGGTAGGAGGGTTTCAGATAAAAATTTTAGCTCCCTTTCGTTTGAAACCTTGGAATAAATTGAAACTAGAATCAAATAACAAAGAAATTGGTTTTTCTTTTTTAACAGTTTGGGGAATGGAAACAAAATATCCTTTTGGTTTTCCTAGAAAAATCCCTTCATTTTTTAAACCCATTTTTATAGAATTAAAAAAAAAACTTTTAAAAAAAAAATATTTTAAAGTTCTAATAGGTTTAACAAAAAAAACAAAATTACTTTTTAAAAAAACCATAAAATGGATTATAAAAAATATTATTTTGATAAAAAAAAAAATAAAAGAACTTTCAAAAGTTAATCCAATATCTCGATTAAGAAAAGTAGCAATAAATAAATCAAAAGAATTAAAAAAAAAAAAAGATTTAAATCAGATAATTCACGAATCATCAAATAAAATTATATCTCCGAGTAACATAAAATATTCATTGACAGAAAAAAGAATAATATATCTGGCTGATCGAACAAAGACAATTCTAAATAAAATAGAAAGTACTAATAAAAAAAAAATTAATGTTAAAAGATCCGAAAAACGACAAATATTAAAAAGAAGAAATATTAGAATAATTTTAAAATTACCCATTTTTTTGAAAGTTTTCATTGAAAAAATATATCTTTGTATATTTTTATCTAGGATTAATATTCCGAAAACAAATATAAAATCTTTTCTTAAATTAATAAAAAAATTTTTTATCGTTTACGACATTGACGTTAATAAAAAAATAAAAATAAAAAAAGAAAATACAATTCAATTTATTTCAAGGTCACTTGATATTAATAGTAAAAAAGGTTCAAATAATTTTTATAACTTCGCATACATATCACAAGCATATGTATTTTACAAATTATCACAAATTCAAGTTAGTAATTCGTATAAATTAAAATCTATTCTTAATTATCAAGAATTTCCCCTTTTTCTTAAAACTAAAAAAAAAGACTTTTTTAAAAAGAGAGGGATGATTTATTCAAAATTGGGGAATAAAAAACTTTCCAATTATGAAAAAAATCAATGGAAAATTTGGTTAAGAGGACATTATCAATTCAATTTATCTCAAATAAAATGGTCTATATTAATACCAGAAAAATGGCGGCATACAGTTTATCTAAATACACGACATTCATATGAAAAAAACCAATTAACAGAATTTGACATATATTCATTATTATCTAATGAACAAGGATATTTATTAGATAATCAAAAAGATAATTTAAAAAAAAATTATAGATATGATCTTGTATCTTATAAATTTCTTAATTATGAAAAAAAAAATAAATGCTCTTTTTATAGATCTCTGTTTCAAGGTAATAAGAATCAAGATATTTTGTACACAGCCAAAGAGTCTCCTTTTTATATGCCGATAAATATCCTCCTTAAAAAGTATCTAAATAATAATAATATAAAAAGGACTACTACTTTATATATAAAAAAAATAACCGATAGGAAATATTTTGATTATATGAGAATGAATGAAAGAATGCTAAAGGATTCCATATCAAATCCGGAATCTTGTTTATTTCCAAAATTCGTATTGCTTTATAATGAATATAAAATAGAACCTTGGTTTATACCAAGTAAATTACTTCTTTCAAATTTAAATAAAAATCACAAAAATATTAGTGAAATTAAACAGATCGATGAAAAAGAAAAAAGAAATTTTTTTATAACATTACAAAAAAGGGATCAAAATAAAAAAGAAAAAGAATCAAAAATTCAAGAAAATTCTATAAGGTCAAACATGAAAGAAAGGAAAAAGAGAAATCTAAATAATTATACATATATGTTCTCTAAACATGATACACTTTTTCAAATAAAAATAAATAATACTTTTAAACAAAGACTTTATGAAAATCTCGAGTCATATTGTTTCATGATTAAATCCATAAATCTAGCTAAAAGCTTTCCAGCCTTGATTACCAAGAAAGGAATTGATTTGAGGTTACTGATGATGCCGAAAGACTTAATGACTAATAACTTTGTTGAAAGAGGATTACTTAGTTTTGAAGCCATTCCTTTACCTATAAAAAAAAACAGTCAATTTATTATGTATCAAACCATTGGTATTTCATTGATTCATAAGAGTAAACACCAAAACAATCAAAAATATAAAAAGCAAATAACAGTCAAAAATAGAGATAAAAAAAGTTTTAATTTGTTTATTCCTGAAAATATTTTATCGTTTAGACATCGTAGAAAATTGAGGATTTTAAGTTGTTTCAATTCAAAAAATATAAATGATATAGATAAAAATCTAATATTTGGAAACAAAAATAACATAAAAAACAATACTAAAATTTCACGTGACAGTCAAGGTTTTTCACCTCAGATTGATGATGAGAGAAGTCAATTACTGAAATTAAAACTTTTTCTTTGGCCTTATTATCGATTAGAAGATTTAGCTTGTATGAATCGTTATTGGTTTGATATAAACAATGGCAGTCGTTTCAGTATGTTAAGAGTACATTTATATCCACGATTGAAAAGTTTAAATAATATGAAAACCTTGTTTAGTAAATAATAAATTTTTCGGGATATCCTATATCCTACTGTATAATAGTATAGGTATAGGATATTAAAAGGGAAGACTATAATATATAAAAGCAAACACATATAGGGATCATAAGTTTTATCTACCATTTTATTAATATTTAAATTATATTTCAAAATGAATTAACAGAATCTTAGTATTTTTTCATTTTCAATATAAATTAATATTAAAATTAATGGCATTATTAATGATTTATAAAATCTATATTTGTAAAAAGGAAGAGGAATTTTTCTATGATAAAAAATTCATTTATTTCGGTTATTTCTCAAAAAGAAAAAAATAGAGGGTCTGTTGAATTTCAAATATCCAGCTTCACTACTAAGATAAATAAACTTACTTTACATTTGGAATTACACAAAAAAGACTTTTCATCTCAGATAGGGTTGCGCAAAATTTTGGGAAAACGTCAACGATTGCTGACCTATTTATCCAAAAGAAATCAAAAATGCTATAAAGAATTACTAAGTGAGTTGAATATTCGAGAGATAAAAACTCGTTAATTTGAGGTGTCATACATACCATTTTA